AATAAGAACGGCCCCCACATTCAAAGACCCCCTTTTCCCATTAGAAAGAACCTGTTTCAGTTGGATATCATAAGGAATTCTAACAACCGCTTCAAATACAGTATCAGGAAGTACCGCTTGTGGAACCTCAATATCCACGGGCTTATTAGCTAAATGACAATTGGCGCATACAATACGCCCAGTCGCTTCTCGTGGATTTTCATAACTCTGTTGTGCAAAAATGGGATATGCATGTGAAATAGATGTCCGAGTTATTACATATATAAATATAATGATCGATACGGAAATGGATCGAGTCATCTGTTCCTTTATCCAAGAAAAGATATTTCTATTTTGCATGGTCCAATCATTGATCCCGAAAATTTCTACAATAAATTGGGTAGGTTGCTAGTAGAGTTCCCTATCCACGATTCTGCTATTTTACTGGAATCCAGGGGGAATTTCCCGGATGGGTAGAAACATAAAGAATGAGTAAGATTTTTAATGGTTTGTTTATGTACGAAGTAAAAAACATTATGATTAGATTTATATCAGCGGACCATTCTTTAATCATTCATTGAATGATAAATCACTACAAGTGACGGAGATACACGATTTAAATAACGGAAGATCAAATATTTTAAAATTGTATCTAGAATGACTGGAAAGGTGGAAACAAGACCAGATATAATCTGATTATTATGAGAAAATCCAAAATCCTTGTAGACAGAACCAATCATTAGTTCCCAGCCGTGAGGCGAGTGGAATCCGATACATAAATCAGTTAATAAAAGAATAGAAAAAGCCTTTATTGTGTCGCTTAAGTTATAGAGAAATTCCCGAACCCAAGAATTAATAATAACAAGTTCTTCATTACCCAGAATAGAATAACCGCTTAGAATAGCGAAACTTATTATATTTATCGAAAAATGTAAAACAGTATGGATATGACCCTCATTGTACATCTTGACCAATTGTATCGTTTCTTTGTGCATTCCTATACGAAGCTTTTGTATATGTGTATCCGGGTACTCCTTTATCATTTCGTCCAAAAGGAAGAGTTCTTCTAATTCTATGAATTTTTCTAGAACGTTCTTTTCTTGAATATCATTCAAAAAAACTTCGGATTGCCCATCATTCCACCAATTAGTAACCAAAGATTCCATACTTTTCTTAAATGAGAGAGAAATCCACCAGGGCAAAAAGACTATAGATGTAAGATATAGAAGGGGGTTGAATGCTTTCCTTTTTGGCATTTTGAATCTGTGAATTGTTAATGAAACCACCTCATTCCTCGACTCTATCCAATCTGATATTTCCATAAAGCACGAGTTCTATAACCTATAGCAAGGTATTGAATCCATAGACCTATTCCCTTTTTTAATTGATTGGTTAGTGCTTGGATCTGGAAACAATATTTTTTTTGATTATTTCTTCATTCGAAGCAATTGCATCCTTTTCGATGAATGCCCGAATGCGCCGCGCCACTTCAAGTCAAGAAATGCATATTTTTTGGATTTAGAGGCAAAAGAACCCCCTGGATCAATTATTTCGAAAAATTTCGCTGGCTACCCATAGCCCGGGAATCGTTGAGGGAAATTTCGGAAAAATATTGATATGATGAAATAAAAAACGAGTAGCAAAAAGAGAGAAATAGAATGATTATGTTATAGTTATAAACAATCCAATCTTTTGATCATCAAAAAAAGAAAGGATAAAAAGAAACATCGATTGACAAAACAAAAATTCAATTAAAAGATATGATCCATCTATATCTAACATATCAATTCAAAAATATTGGAACAAAAAAGATGAATTATATTATATAGTCTGAATTGTTCATATATGTGTGATGAACCCACGCTTAGTATACTTGTTACTAGTATGAAAAAATGGAGTTGATTTCAATATGCATAAATTTTTTTTGGTGGAAAAACCCACTTTCATTTTCTTTTTTTGGTTGTTCCATATGCGTCTGCTTTTGCTCGAATGAGCGCCCTGAAAAAACGGAAGTTGTTATATAACAACAAACATAATTCATGAGGTCCTTATTCAATACTGCGAAAGCATTAATTCTTAAATTAATTTCAAAATACTTCAATTGGTACGCTCAAAAAAGAGGCCAATTCCGCAGCCTTTTGTTCAATTTCTCGTGGAGTCAAATTCTCATCAGTACGAGTCAAGGGAACGGCACCCTGGCCTCTGATTTCCATATAAAGTACGCGCCGAGGATAAATACCTTCTTTAACCTCTATTCTAATCGACTGAATATCTTTCATAAGGAATCGAAGGAAGATGCGACGATTTCTTCCAGGGAATCCCCAACGAAAAATACACACTATTCCTTTTTTTCTATCAAATCTATCATAACCACTACCTACATTCCACGAAATTGTGCACCACAAATAGGAGCTAATGAACAGACCCGCGATCCCATAGAAAGACATCACGATCCCTTGTGGAAAAAAAAGGATTTGCTGAGAAGGAAATAGGGATATCAGATTCCTACCGAGGTAGCTAGAAGTTCCAACCAATAAGAATCCCAGTGAACCTAAAAAAAGGATACAGGCCCAACAGAAATTACTTATTTTTCGAGACCCCGTTATAAGTTCTATCCATATACGTTCTGATCGCCAGTTCATACTAGATCCAGTTGTTTCATTTTATTGTAATTGAGAGAATAACCCAAATGAATTTTACTTTATTTTTTTTTGTTCCCGAGGTAACTCTCATCAACTAGCACTATTATTATGATGTGAACCATTAGGAGTAATTCATCGAATCAGTTAGATATAAAAAAATATCCCCTTCATATGATCCCACTATGGATATCTACATACTATGGATATCTACATATAGATACCCTTACTTTCCATTTCATCCATCTGCTGACGCTGATCCATTTTAAAATAGATATAATGCATTGATCCATATATCATGTTTCCACGTGCATAACATAACAGCCCTTTCGTTTGTGTTCGGGAGAATAAACATGTTGTGCCCTATATCCACTAAAAAAATAGAATCCACTAAAAAAATAGATATCTGTATTATGATCCAAGTCGGAGTCTTGAAAAAAAAATGGATGAGATTGGGTCCCGTCGAATCTAGACAATCTTGTTTTTTTGAACATGAAGAGATAGAGAAGCCATTGCAATTGCCGGAAATACTAGACCCACTAAAGGCACAAAAAAGGAGGGTAAGTTGAAAGTTGTCATAGAATGGATACCTCGATTTAATATTTGTACCTGTTATAAAGATATCTTATGATAAGTATATCTATTATCAGTATATAATAATAGGTATAGGTACAAGAAATGTAGAACTAAATAAGTGTACCTATTCACCTTTCTATATATTTATTATTATTGTTCTCTTATACTTATTTATCGTCGAAGAAATACCAAAAAAGTTTCTTACAAGTTATCAAAGGATTCGTTAGAATCCGATGCAACAGGGATTCCTAGTAAAAAGGGGAAGTTGTCGGGGAATATAATATATAAAAATAAATGCAAGATTCCTATTCTATATTTTCTACATTTGAATTATTCAATATTTATAATAATACGTAACGTAATGTAATAAGGGAACATTAATTCTTTATTTTACTAATTTAGGGTAAGAATTAACTCTTTTATCTTGTTGATAGAGTCTTCCTGATTACTAATCATGAATTTAGGTAGAAATAAAACGGATCTGGCGGAAATAAGAAAAGGTGATTATCAACAACTTCTGATCCTTTATACAATTAGATCTTATAACCTCAAGTAAAACTAAAGCTCCATGCTTATTATTTTTATTTTTACTTTGATTACTATAAACTAAATACTTGTGCACCTCAAATAAAAAATAAAAATAACTGAATTAAATGATCTACTTGATTGAATTTTTATCCAAGGGAAAGAAACCGTGAAGATGAAATAACTCACTCAGAACACTTTTTAAAGGATTACGTGGTACAATTGGGTCGAATAAGCCCTTATGGAATAAATACTCAGCTTCTTGTGAACCATCAGGTACTGTCTTATTCAATGTTTGTTCAATTACCCTTTTACCCGCAAATGCAATGTAGGCATTAGGCTCGGCAAGAATGATATCTCCCAACATACCAAAACTGGCGGTCACTCCACCGGTTGTAGGAGATGTAAGGATTGATACGTAGAATAACTTTTTATTTGATTGATAATTATATGAAGCTGAAGATATTTTAGCCATTTGCATCAAGCTCAAACTTCCTTCTTGCATGCGCGCTCCTCCGGAAGCACACACTATAATAAGAGGTAGAGATCTATTAGTAGCATATTCGATCAAACGGGTGATTTTCTCGCCTACTACGGATCCCATACTGCCCCCCATAAATTGAAAATCCATAATCCCAATTGCTATGGAAATCCCGTTTAGTTGACCTATGCCTGTTTGAACAGCCTCAGTTAACCCTGTCTTTTTTTGATAAGAATCAATACGATCTTTATAAGGTTCCTCCTCCGAATGAAATTCAATGGGGTCCACGGAAACCATGTCCTCATCCATAGCATCCCAAGTGCCTGGATCAATCAAAAGTTCGATTCTTTCTGAACTACTCATTTTCAAATGATATCCACATTGTTCACAAATATTCAGTTTTAACCTAAAAAATTTCTTATAATTTAATCCATAACAATTTTCGCATTGAACCCACAAATGCCTGTATTTTTTGCTTATATCGAGATCATTGTATTTTCCTATCATATCGAAATCACTTCCATTTGCGCTAGTTTGTATACTGAAACTCTCACTGTCAATACTATTTACGCTTTCACTACAAATGTAACTATAAATGTAACTTTTACTGTAATTATCGCTACCGCTTGAAATGTAACTATCAATATTGATTTCAGAACGAAGATAATTCTCAATGCAACTAGTAATGTGATTATTCCAACTATATTTAGTATCGTACATGTAACGATCATAGTAGTGATTGCCACTCTTAGACCCATCGTTCGTATAACTAGAATTTAGATAACTAGAAAAAAAACTTT